TTAAAAATAAGCTAAAATAAGCTTTTGGGTTCATACCCCAAATATAAAGGAAATCCCTTTTTTTTAAAAAATAAAGTGCCTGATTAAAGGATTATTCTGATAGAGTAAATTAAGTAAATTATATTTACCTTTATTATATTTTATAGAATTAAACTATATCTTTTAATATCAAAAATTAAAGTGCATCTTACACCAAAATATAAAAAATATAATACCAAAATTATAATGAATTTAAATTCAAAAAAAAACTTTAACAGTTTTATTTTTTATTTTTTATTTTTTAAATTCTAATAAAATATTCTTTTTATTTATTTTAATATTCAGAACAATAATCTCTATTTCATCAAATTCTTGATTTGGAGCCTGAATTGGTTTAGAAATTAATTTAATAAGATTTATTCCCCTAATTTCTAGATCTATTAATATATTGTCTTCAGAAGCTTCCTTAAAATATTTTCTAACACAATCTATTGCTTCCATTAATTTTTTATTTTTTATTATTATAAAAATAATTTTATTTAATAATTTTGAAATTAATAATTTTTTATCAATTATAATAAATTCTTCAATATTAATAAAAATAGGAGCTGCCCCTTTCCATTTTTGATTCCCCAATATTGTAGAAGGATTATCTTGATTTAATAATTTTATTTTAATAACTTGACAAAAAATTACCCCTATAATTTTAATATCATATTATTTTAATATAAATATATTAATTTTTTCTATTATTACTAGAATATTTATTGGAGCTATTGGAGGCTTAAATCAAACTTCATTGCGAAAAATAATAGCATTTTCATCAATCAATAATTTAGGATGAATAATTTCTTCCATTATAATTAGAGAAAATTTATGATTATTTTATTTAATTATATATTCTTTTTTAATTTCTATTATATGCTTTTTTTTTTATATAATAAATATATTTTTTATTAACCAATTATTTATCAATAACATAAAATCTTTAATTAAAATAAATTTATTAATCAATTTTTTATCTTTAGGGGGATTACCTCCTTTAATCGGATTTTTTCCAAAATGAATTATTATTAATTTTTTAATAATTAATAATTATTTTTTTTTAACATTTATTTTTATTATAATAAGTTTAATTTTATTATTTTTTTATATTCGAATTACTTATTCTTCTTTCATAATAAATTATTTTAAAATAAAATGATTAATTTTTTTTATGAAAAATAATTTTTTTATTTTTATAAATTTTTTTTCTATAATTTCTATTTTAGGTATTATTTTTAGAACAATATTTTTTTTTTAGAAGGTTTTAAGTTAATTAAACTAATAATCTTCAAAATTATATATAAAGAATTATTATTTCTTTAAGCCTTAATAATAATTTATTTATAACTTAAAATTTGCAATTTTATATCATTTTTTTTGACTACAAAGCTAAATATAATAAAAGAGAATAAAATCTCGTTAATAAATTTACAATTTATCGCTTATAACTCAGCCATTTTATTTATAAGCGAAAATGACTTTATTCAACAAATCATAAAGATATTGGAACTTTATATTTTATTTTTGGAATTTGAAGAGGAATAATTGGAACATCTTTAAGTTTATTAATTCGAGCAGAATTAGGAAGTCCAGGATCCTTAATCGGAAATGATCAAATTTATAATACTATTGTTACAGCTCATGCTTTTATTATAATTTTTTTTATAGTAATACCTATTATAATTGGAGGATTTGGAAATTGACTAGTACCTTTAATATTAGGAGCCCCTGATATAGCATTCCCCCGAATAAATAATATAAGATTTTGATTATTACCTCCTTCAATTACTTTGTTAATCTCAAGAAGAATAGTAGAAAATGGAGCTGGAACTGGATGAACAATTTATCCACCTCTATCTTCTAATATCGCTCATGGAGGAAGATCAGTTGATTTAGCTATTTTTTCCCTTCATTTAGCGGGAATTTCCTCAATTTTAGGAGCTATTAACTTTATTACAACTATTATTAATATACGATTAAATAATATATTTTTTGATCAATTACCCCTATTTGTTTGAGCTGTTGGAATCACAGCATTTTTATTATTACTTTCTTTACCAGTTTTAGCTGGAGCTATTACTATATTATTAACAGATCGAAATTTAAACACATCATTCTTTGACCCTGCTGGGGGAGGAGATCCTATTCTATATCAACATTTATTCTGATTTTTTGGACATCCAGAAGTTTATATTTTAATTTTACCTGGATTTGGAATAATTTCTCATATTATTTCTCAAGAAAGAGGAAAAAAAGAAACTTTTGGATGCTTAGGAATAATTTACGCTATATTAGCAATTGGAATTTTAGGATTTATTGTATGAGCTCATCATATATTTACTGTAGGAATAGATATTGACACACGAGCATATTTTACTTCAGCAACTATAATTATTGCAGTTCCAACAGGTATTAAAATTTTTAGTTGATTGGCAACTCTTCATGGAACTCAAATTACTTATACTCCATCTATTATTTGAAGATTAGGATTTGTATTTTTATTTACTGTTGGAGGATTAACTGGAGTTATTTTAGCTAATTCTTCAATTGATATTACTTTACATGATACTTATTATGTAGTAGCTCATTTCCATTATGTCTTATCTATAGGAGCTGTATTTGCTATTATAGGAAGATTTATTCATTGATACCCTTTATTTACTGGATTATTTTTAAACCCATACTTATTAAAAATTCAATTTTTTGTTATATTTATTGGTGTAAATTTAACATTTTTTCCTCAACATTTTTTAGGATTAGCAGGAATACCACGACGATATTCAGATTACCCTGACTCTTATATTTCATGAAATATAATTTCTTCTCTTGGATCTTATATTTCTTTATTAGCTGTAATATTAATTTTAATTATTGTTTGAGAATCTATAATTAATCATCGAATAATTTTATTTACTTTAAATATATCATCTTCTATTGAATGATTCCAAAATCTTCCCCCATCAGAACATTCATATAATGAATTACCTATTTTAAGAAGATTCTAATATGGCAGATTATATGTAATGGATTTAAACCCCATTTATAAAGGATCATCCTTTTTTTAGAAATGGCAACATGATCTAATTTTAATTTACAAAATGGAGCTTCACCTTTAATAGAACAAATTATTTTTTTCCATGATCATACATTAATTATTTTAGTAATAATCACTATTTTAGTAGGTTATTTAATAATTAATTTATTTTTTAATAAATATATTAATCGATTTTTATTAGAAGGTCAGATAATTGAATTAATTTGAACAATTTTACCTGCAATTACTTTAATTTTTATTGCCTTACCATCTTTACGATTATTATATCTATTAGATGAATTAAATAATCCTTTAATTACTTTGAAATCTATTGGACATCAATGATATTGAAGATATGAATATTCAGATTTCAATAACATTGAATTTGATTCTTATATAATCCCCTCAAATGAAATAAAAAATAATAATTTTCGATTATTAGATGTAGATAATCGAATTATTATTCCAATAAATAATCAAATTCGTATTATAGTGACAGCTACAGATGTAATTCACTCATGAACAATCCCATCTTTAGGTGTTAAAGTAGATGCTAATCCAGGTCGTTTAAACCAAACTAATTTTTATATTAATCGTCCAGGTATTTTCTATGGTCAATGCTCTGAAATTTGTGGAGCAAATCATAGATTTATACCTATTGTTATTGAAAGAATTTCAATAAAAAATTTTATTAATTGAATTAATAATTATTCTTCATTAAGTGACTGAAAGTAAGTAATGGTCTCTTAAATCATTTTATAGTAAATTAACAATTACTCTTAATGGAAAGAATTAGTTAATTTATAACATAAATATGTCAAATTTAAATTATTACTATGTAATATTCTTTTATACCACAAATAATACCTATTAATTGATTAATTTCTTTTATTTTATTTATTTTAATTTTTTTAATTTTTAATATTATAAATTATTATATTTTAAATTTAAATATTAATAATAATAATAATAATAATATAAAAATTACCAAAAAAAATTTTTTATGAAAATGATAACTAATTTATTTTCAATTTTTGATCCCTCAACAAATTTATTAAATTTACCTTTTAACTGAATTAGAACTATATTAGGTTTATTATTTTTACCTTATACATTTTGATTAATCCCTAACCGTCATTATTTTTTATGAAATTTAATTATAATTAAACTTCATAATGAATTTAAAAATTTAATAAAAAATAATTATTTTAATGGATCTACTTTTATTTTCATTTCTTTATTTTCATTTATTTTATTTAATAATTTTTTAGGACTTTTTCCTTATATTTTTACTAGAACTAGACATTTAACTTTATCTTTATCAATTTCTTTACCTTTATGATTAAGTTTTATATTATATGGTTGATTAAATAATTACCAACATATATTTATTCATATAATTCCTCAAGGAACACCTACAATTTTAATACCTTTTATAGTATTAATTGAAACTATTAGTAATATTATTCGTCCAGGAACTTTAGCAGTTCGATTAACAGCTAATATAATTGCAGGACATTTACTTATAACTTTATTAAGAAGAACAAGAATTAATATATCATCTTATTTAATTATAATTTTAATTTTTATTCAAATTTTATTACTAATTCTTGAATCAGCTGTAGCTATTATTCAATCATATGTAATTGCTATTTTAAGAACTTTATATTCTAGAGAAGTAAATTAAATGAAAATAAATTTTAATCATCCATTCCATTTAGTAGATTATAGACCTTGACCTTTAACTGGAGCTATTGGAACTTTAACATTTATAACAGGTATAGTAAAATGATTCCATGATTTTAATATAAATTTATTATTTATTGGATATTTTATTGTTATTTTAACTATATTTCAATGATGACGGGATATTTGCCGTGAAGGAACACTTCAAGGTAAACATACTATCATAGTAACCAAAGGACTACGATGAGGAATAATTTTATTTATTGTATCAGAAATTTTCTTTTTTTTATCTTTTTTTTGAGCTTTTTTTCATAGAAGTTTATCTCCTAATATTGAAATTGGAGTTATATGACCTCCTAAAGGAATTACCCCATTTAATCCATTCCAAATTCCTTTATTAAATACTATTATTTTAATTAGATCTGGAGTAACTGTTACATGAGCTCATCATGCTTTAATAGAAAATAATTTTACACAATGTAAACAAAGTTTGACAATTACAATTTTATTAGGAATTTATTTTACTATTTTACAAGCTTATGAATATATTGAAGCTCCATTTACTATTGCTGATAGAATTTATGGTTCAACATTTTTTATAGCAACTGGATTTCATGGTCTTCATGTTATAATTGGAACAATATTTTTATTAATTTGTTTAATCCGACATTTAAAAAACCATTTCTCTAATAATCATCACTTCGGGTTTGAAGCTGCAGCATGATATTGACACTTTGTAGATGTAGTATGATTATTTTTATATATTTCAATTTACTGATGAGGTAATTAATTATTTATATAATATATTTAGTATATTTGACTTCCAATCAAAAAGTTTAATTTTTATTAATGTAAATAATTTTTATTATAATATCAATTTCATTAATTTTATTTATTATTTCTAACGTTATAATAAATATTTCAATTTTATTATCAAAAAAATCATTTATAGACCGAGAAAAATCTTCACCATTTGAATGTGGTTTTGATCCTAAATCTTCTGCTCGTATTCCTTTTTCTTTACATTTCTTTTTAATCACTATAATTTTTTTAATTTTTGATGTAGAAATTGCTTTAATTTTTCCTATTATTAAATTATTTAATTTAGTAAATTTTTTATTATGAATAAAAACTAGTTTTTTTTTTATTATAATTTTATTAATTGGATTATATCATGAATGAAATCAAAATATACTAAATTGAACTAATTAACAAATTATTTTAAGGATTATAGTTAAAAAAAAAACATTTGATTTGCATTCAAAAATTATTGATTAATCAATTTATCTTAAATAAGAAGCAAAATTTTGCATTTAATTTCGACTTAAAAGATAGAGTATTAACTCCTTATTTAATTATTAATTGAAACCAAACCAGAGGTATATCACTGTTAATGATAAAATTGAATAATAATTCCAATTAAATGAAATATAAATAATTAAGCTGCTAACTTAATTTATAGTGATTAAAATCATTAATATTTCTATTTATATAGTTTAATAAAAACATTACATTTTCATCGTAAAAATAAAAATTTAATTTTTTATAAATTATTTAAAGATAATTTTATCTCCTTAATATCTTCAATATTATACTCTAATTTATAAGCTATTTAAATAAATTAAAATAAATATTATAAAAACAATTATTACTCATATGATAAATCTAAATAAATAAATTTTAAAATTATTTATTTGAAAAACATTATAAATAATAGAATAATTTTTCATAATACTGTATAAACCTCAACCTCTATATAATTCTCTTCATCCTAAATCTATATTTTTTATTAATTTTTGACCATAATTTAAAAAATGATAGGTTAAACCATAAGTTCTTAAATTTGGTATAAATCATATAAAACATAAAAAAAATCTTAAATTATAAGTTAATAAAAATTTATTTGTTGAATAAATTTTTATATTACTAACCAATAAACCTAATAATAACCCTATAACTCTAATATAAATTACTATTATTTTTATATAAAAAGGTAGATAAATTATATAAGGATAATAAAAAATTATTCATATTAATACTCTTCCTCTAATTAATCTTATTATTAATAATACTATTATTCTTTTTAATATAACATAATCTTCATCATAAAGATTAAAAACTGTGATTAAATTAAAATCATTAATTATTAAATATATAGTTAAACGAATTCTATAAAATATAGTTAAACCTGTAGAGATATAATAAAGTATAAAAATTAAAAAATTAAAATTTCTAAAACTTATTATTTCTAAAATTATATCCTTTGAATAAAATCCAGATAAAAATGGAACTCCACATAAAGCTATATTTGAAATATTTATACATAAACAAGTTATAGGAATATAAAATCTAATACCCCCTATAAAACGAATATCTTGTATATCATTTATTATATGAATAATAACTCCAGCACATATAAATAATAATGCTTTAAATATAGCATGAGTTAATAAATGAAAAAAAGCTAAAATAGGAATTCCTATTCTTAAAATTCTTATTATTAACCCTAATTGTCTTAATGTAGATAATGCAATAATTTTTTTTAAATCAAATTCATAATTAGCAGAAATACCAGCTATAAATATTGTTAATCTAGATAATAATAATAAAATCTTTAAAAAAAATGTATCTAATAATAATATATTAAATCGAATTAATAAATAAACTCCTGCAGTAACTAATGTAGAAGAATGAACTAAAGATGATACAGGTGTTGGAGCTGCTATAGCTGCAGGTAACCATGAACTAAAAGGAATTTGAGCTCTTTTTGTTATAGCAGCTAAAATTACTATTAAAGAAACTAATATTATAGAATAATCATTTTTTATAAATTCCAAATAAAAAATATAATTTCATCTTCCATAATTTATTATTCAACAAATAATTATTAAAATTAAAACATCTCCAATTCGGTTAGATAAAGCAGTTAACATACCAGCATTATAAGATTTTAAATTTTGATAATAAATTACTAAACAATAAGAAACTAATCCTAATCCATCTCAACCAAGTAAAATTCTAATTATATTAGGTCTAATAATTAATAAAATTATAGAAAATACAAATAATAAAACTAAAATAATAAATCGAATTAAATTTAATTCCGAACTTATATATCTTTTTCTATAATAAATTACAACAGAAGAAATTAAAAAAACAAATATTATAAATAGTAAAGATATCCAATCTAATAAAATAGATATTACAATTCTTACTCTATTAAAAGAAATTAATTCTCATTCTAAAAATAAAATTATATTATTTATAATAAAATAAATAAAAAAAAAAAAATTTATTAATCTAAATAATATTAAAAAAAAAAAAGAAAGAAAACAAATTGAATAATTTTTTAAAAAAATAATTTAAAATGAGTTTTCATATTTTTGACACCACAAATCAATATTTTATTTAAATTATTTAAATAAAATCAAATTATCCCATAATCAATTTTAAAAATTAAAAAATTTAAAGGAAATCAATGTAAAAATAATAATAAATATTCTCGAGAAAATCCAGTATAAAAAGTATAAATACCATAATAATATTTACCATGTTGAATAAAAGAATATAAATATAAACTATAACCAGCTCTAAAAAAAGAAATTAAACATAATAAAATTATTAAAAAATAAGATCATCTAACTAATCTATTAATTAATAAAATTTCTCCTATTAAATTTATTGAAGGAGGGGATGCTATATTGGAAGATAATAATAAAAATCATCATAATCTTAAAGAAGGTATAAAATTTAATATACCTTTATTAATTAATAATCTTCGTCTATTTATTCGTTCATAATTTATATTAGCTAAACAAAATATTCCAGAAGAACATAAGCCATGTCCAATTATTAATAAATACGAACCAATTAAACCTCAATAATTTATTACTATAATACCACCAATAACAATTCTTATATGAGCTACTGATGAATAAGCAATTAAAGATTTAATATCAACTTGACAAAAACATTTTAATCTAATATAAAATCCACCAATTAATCTAATAATAATTCATAAATAATTTAACTTTATATTAATTTCTTGTATAAAAATTATAACTCGTAATAAACCATATCCCCCTAATTTTAACATAATTCCTGCTAAAATTATTGAACCTGAAACAGGAGCTTCAACATGAGCTTTAGGTAATCATAAATGTGTTAAATATATCGGTATTTTTACTAAAAAAGCAAAAATTATAGAAATATATAATATATAATAATTTATATTATAAAATTTTAAAAAATATATTATAATACAATTTATTTCATTGTAAGTATAAAAAATACCTATTAATAATGGTAAAGAAGCAAATAAAGTATAAAATAATAAATATATACCTGCTTGAATTCGTTCAGGCTGATAACCTCAACCTACAATTAATATTAATGTAGGAATTAATCTACCTTCAAAAAATAAATAAAATAAAAATAAATTTATAGATCTAAATGTTAAACATAACAATAACAACAAAATAATAATATTTAACAAAAAAAAATTTCTATAATAATTAAACTTATATAAATTTTCTCTAGCTATAATTATTAAAATACAAATTCAAATTCTTAATATAATTAAACCAAAAGATATTAAATCACAAGAATATAAATATCTAATATTAGTAAAATTATTAATATTTAAAGTTATATTTATAAAAATAAATATTATAAAAAATAAAAATAATTGAACCATTCAAAATATTTTTTTTTTAAAACAAAAAGGAATTACAAAAATTAAAAAAAAAAAAATTTTTATCATTATAATAAATTAAATCTTTGAAAATAATCATTTCCATGAGTGCGAATTATAGATACTAAAATAGAAAGACCTAAAGCACCTTCACAAACAGAAAAAACTAAAAAAACTATTAATATATATAAATCATAATTAATTATTAATAAATATATTAAAAATAAAAAAAAAATTCTTAAAACTAAAAATTCTAAACTTAATAAAACAATTAATAAATGTTTGTGTTTAGAAACAAAAATTAAATTACCTATAATAAATATAAAAATAATAATAATATATATATATATGATTATCATTTGTTAATTAGTTTTTATAGTTTAAAAAAAACATTGGTCTTGTAAATCAAAAATAAGATTTTTCTTTAAAAACTTCAAAGAAAAAGAAATTCTTTATCTATAATCTCCAAAATTATAATTTTTTATAAACTATTCTTTGAAATTACAAAAATTTTTATTTCTTTTTTTATATTTATTTTTTCAATATTAATATTATTCTTAAATCATCCTCTATCTATAGGATTAATAATTCTTTTACAAACATTATTAATATGTTTAATTTCAGGAATAATAATTAAAACATATTGATTTTCTTACATTTTATTTTTAACATTTCTTGGAGGATTATTAGTTTTATTTATTTATGTAAGAAGAATTGCTTCTAATGAAATTTTTTTTATAATAAATATTAATATAAAATTTTTTTTATTTTTTATATTTATTTTAATTACTATTATTCAAATATTTTTTTATAAAAATTTAAATTGAATAAATTTTTCCAATAATATATCTGATACTGAAAAATTTGTAAATATATTCTTTTTTAATAATGATAATAAAATTAATATAAATAAACTTTATAATAGACATAATTTTTTATTAATATTAATAATAGTAATTTATTTATTTATCACATTAATTTCTATTGTAAAAATTACTAATATTTTTTATGGTCCATTACGAACAATTTAAACTAATGAAAATAAATTACTTTTTATTACGAAAAAATCACCCAATTATTAAAATTATTAATAGATCTTTAATTGATTTACCTTCCCCAAGTAATATTTCAATTTGATGAAATTTTGGTTCTCTTTTAGGATTATGTTTAATTACTCAAATTATCACCGGATTATTTTTAACTATATATTATATAGCAAATATTGAATTAGCCTTTTATAGAGTAAATTATATCTGTCGAAATGTAAATTATGGATGATTAATTCGAATACTTCATGCAAATGGAGCTTCTTTCTTTTTTATTTGTATTTATTTACATATTGGACGAGGAATTTATTATGAATCATTTAATTTAAAATATACATGAATTATTGGAATTATTATTTTATTTTTATTAATAGGAACAGCATTTATAGGATATGTTTTACCTTGAGGGCAAATATCTTTTTGAGGAGCTACTGTAATTACTAATTTACTCTCAGCTATCCCTTATTTAGGAAATATATTAGTAAATTGAATTTGAGGGGGATTTGCTATTGATAATGCCACCTTAACTCGATTTTATACATTCCATTTCTTATTACCATTTATTATTTTAATAATAACTATTATTCATTTATTATTTTTACATCAAACTGGATCTAATAATCCTTTAGGAATTAACAGAAACTTAGATAAAATCCCTTTCCATCCATTTTTTACTTTTAAAGACTTAATTGGATTTATTATTTTAATATTTTTTTTAATTATATTAACTTTAATTAATCCAAATTTATTAGGAGACCCAGACAATTATATTCCAGCTAATCCTTTAGTAACACCAGTTCATATTCAACCTGAATGATATTTTTTATTTGCTTATGCAATTCTTCGTTCTATTCCTAATAAATTAGGAGGAGTAATTGCTTTAATTATATCTATTTTAATTTTAATTATTTTACCTTTTTCTTCAAAAAAAAAAATTCAAGGAATTCAATTTTATCCTTTAAATCAATTCTTATTTTGAACTCTAGTAACAGTAATTATTTTATTAACCTGAATTGGAGCACGACCAGTTGAAACACCTTATATTTTAACAGGACAAATTTTAACAATTATTTATTTCTCCTATTATATTATTAATCCATTAATTAGAAAATATTGAGACAATATTTTATTTTATTAATTAATGAGCTTGTTTAAGCATTTGTTTTGAAAACTTAAGAAAGAATTTTTTTATTCTATTAATTTTTTTTATACTAAAAATAATTTATTATAAAAAAATTTTGATACCTAAATAAAATAATATAAAATTTAAAGAAATAGGTAAATATCTTTTTCAAGCTAAATATATTAATTTATCATAACGATAACGAGGTAATGTCCCCCGAACTCAAATAAATAAAAAAGAAATAAAAATTATTTTTAGATAAAAATATAATGTTATAGAATAACCACCTATATAAATTAAAACAAATAATATACTTATAAATAAAATTCTAGAATATTCAGCTAAAAAAATTAAAGCAAATCCTCCTCTTCTATATTCAATATTAAACCCAGAAACTAATTCTCTTTCACCTTCAGCAAAATCAAAAGGAGTACGATTTGTTTCAGCTAAACTTGAAGAAAATCAACATATAGTTAAAGGAAATATAATAAATAAAAATCAAATAATATTTTGATAATTATAAAAATTTAATAAATTAAAATCTATAATTATAATTACTCTAGATATTAAAATTAAAGCTAATCTTACTTCATAAGAAATTGTTTGAGCAACTGCTCGTAAACCTCCTAATAAAGCATAATTTGAATTTGAAGATCATCCTGCCACTATAACTGTATAAACTCCTAATCTTGTACAACAAAAAAAGAATAAAATACCTAAATTAAATCTTAATATATTAAAATAATAAGGTATTAATATTCAAATTATTAATGATAATAAAAATCTTAAAATAGGAGAAAAATAATATGAAATATAATTTGAATGAATTAAATAAATTTGTTCTTTAGTAAATAATTTAATAGCATCTGAAAAAGGCTGAAAAATTCCTAAAAATCCAACTTTATTTGGTCCTTTACGAATTTGAATATAACCTAAAACTTTACGCTCTAATAATGTTAAAAAAGCTACACCAATTAAAACTCCTAAAATTAAAATTAATAAACCTAAAATAATTAATAAAAAATCATATTTAAACATTACTACTTATATAATTAATTATATATTTATGATTTCTAAAACCATTACATTTATTCTGCCAAAATAGCTAATATAAATGTTATTTATATATATATATATATATAAATATATAATTAATAAATAAATAAATAAATAAATGTAATTCTATTTAATAATATTCTTAAAATAAATTTAATTTAAATATTTGATCCTTTCGTACTAAAATATTTTATTTTATAAAAGATAGAAACCAACCTGGCTTACACCGGTTTGAACTCAGATCATGTAAGATTTTAATGATCGAACAGATCAAAATTTTAAACTTTTGCATTTAAATTTTATCTTAATCCAACATCGAGGTCGCAAACTTTTTTTCTTATTTGAACTAAAAAAAAAAATTACGCTGTTATCCCTAAGGTAATTTTCTCTTATAATCATTAATAATGGATCAAAAAATCAATTATTTATGTAAATTTTTTAAAAAAAGTTTATTTTATTTTTTTATCACCCCAATAAAATAAATAATTAAATCAAAATTATAAGATTTATAAATAATTTTCAATAAAATTAATTTATAAAACTCTACAGGGTCTTCTCGTCTTTTTATTTTATTTTAACTTTTTAATTAAAAAATTAAATTCTATAAATTAATAAAGAGACAGTTTATATTTCATTCAATCTTTCATACAAGTCATCAATTAAATGACTAATGATTATGCTACCTTTGTACAGTCAATATACTGCAGCCCTTTAATAAAAAAAAATCAGTGGGCAGATTAGACTTTAAATAAACTCAAAAAGACATGTTTTTGTTAAACAAGTGAATATAAATTTTTGCCGAATTCCTTTTTACTATTTTTTAATAAAATAATAATTTTTATTTGTTAATTATTATACTAATTTTATCATTATAACTAAATTGTTTTTATTAAAAATTTTTTTTTTATAAAAAATTAAATTTATATTAAATTTTATTTTTTATGAAATTATTTATAATAAATTAAATTTTATTAACAATATAAATTATAAAATTTTCAATAAAAAATTTTGTTTATAATTATTTAAATTAAAGCTTATCCCTCAAAATATAAAATTTTTTTTAAAAAAAAAATTTATTATTTAATTTTCTCCCCAAAAAATTTAAAATTAAATTTTTTTCTAAAAAAACTAGATATATTTAAAAACGAATAACATTTCATTTCTAATTAAATATTTAAAATAATTTTTCTACATTAACTTTAATAATTAATTAGCTCTTTTAAATTCGAGAAATTATTATTAAATAAAAATTTTTAATAAACTCTGATACACAAGATACAATAAATTAAATTTACTTTTTTATTAATTTTATTTTAAAATTATTTCAAAATTCTCTTACAATACTAATTAACTATAAAAATAAAAATTTTTTCTAAAAATACTTTAACCCCCCAATTAAAATATTTTAAAATTAAATTTTTTTTTATTAAAAATAAATTATTAATTTTTCCCCTCAAATTAATTAATATTATTAATAATCTTCTCAATGTAAATGAAATACTTTTTCAAGCTCTAATTTGTTCTTTCTAGAAACACTTTCCAGTACCTCTACTTTGTTACGACTTATTCCAACTTATATATGAAAGTGACGGGCAATATGTACATATTTTAATTTTTAATCATTTTATCATATTAAATAAAATTACATTTAAATCCACTTTCAATTAATTTTTACAAATTAATATTCATTTAAATAAATTTATTGTAATCCATTATATTCTTAATTATAATCTGCATCTTGATCTGATTTAATTTTTAATTTCAATTTTTAAATATTATTTTTATTAAAAAATATTTTTTTAACAACGATATACAAAATAATAAATTAAGTAAATTTAATCGTGGATTATCAATTAATAAACAGATTCCTCTAAATAAACTAAAATACCGCCAAATCATTTAAGTTTCAATAAATAATTATATACTATTTTAGAAAATATTTTAATTTTAAAATAATAGGGTATCTAATCCTAGTTTTTTATTAAATTTATTAATCTCATAAACATTTTAAATTAAATTTTTTAAAATTAAAATTTCACTTAATAATTATTTTTTTTTAATTTAATTAATTTTTATTTATTAATTTCCAAAAAAATTTAATTTAATTTTTGTATAACCGCAACTGCTGGCACAAAATTTGTTAATAATTTTAATATTACTAAATCTTAATTTCTTAAATTTTTAATATTAATTACTACTTAATTAATTAATTATTATTTAAATAATCAAAAATTAACACAAAAATTTATATGTAAAATAAACTTATAATAAATTTTTTAAATCATAAAATTTTTATTTATATGTATATTATTATGAATAGATTTTTTTTTTTTTTTTTTTATAATAATAACTTATTAAATATTAATATAATAAATATTTAAAATTATTATTAAATTAATATAAAATTAAATTATTAATTAAAATTAAAAATTAACATAAATTATTAAATTATTAATATTTTCTTTTATTTTTTCTTCATAATATTGAATTTAAATACAACCTAATACATAAGCAATTATTAATCTTTGAAATAATTTTAATATTAAAATATTTATTATGTATAATCTTTCTATTAAGTTAATAAATTTAAATAATATATATATATATATATATAAATATATGCAAGACCATTTTTAATAATTTTTCTATAAATAAATAAATAAAAAAA